ACCAATAGATTATCAGATTCGTTCAAGAAAAGCCAAACGTGTAGTGATTTTTACTGATAACCGGGGAAATACCGATCCTAATAATAAGGATACTAATAATTCTAATAAAAGAGACGAAGTAGCTTTGATACGATATTCGCAACAATCTGATTTTCGTCGAGACATAATCAAAGGTTCAATGCGAGCCCAAAGATGTAAAACAGTTATTTGGGAACTTTTTCAAGCAAATGCACATTCTCCGCTTTTTTTGGACAGAATAGACAAATCACACCCTTTTTTTTTTGATATCTCCGAACTGATAAAACTCATTTTTAGAAATTGTATAGGAAAGGGAGCAGAATTCAAAATTTCAGATTATACAGAAGAAGAAATAAAAGAAAGGGAAAAAAAGGAAAAGGACAAAAAAGAAGAGAACAAAAGAAAAGAGAAAGCGCGGATAGAAGTAGCAGAAGCCTGGGATACCATTCCATTTGCTCAAGTAATAAGAGGTTCCATGTTAATAACTCAATCGATTCTTAGAAAATATATTATATTACCGTCATTGATAATAGCTAAAAATATTGGCCGTATGCTATTATTACAATTTCCTGAGTGGTCTGAGGATTTAAATGAATGGAATAAAGAAATGCATGTTAAATGCACCTATAATGGTGTTCAATTATCAGAAACAGAATTTCCGAAAAATTGGTTAATAGACGGTATTCAAATAAAGATGCTATTTCCTTTCTGTCTGAAACCCTGGCACAGATCTAAGCCACGGTCCTCTCATATAGATCGAATCAAAAAGAAAGGACAAAAAGATGATTTTTTTTTTTTAACGGTTTGGGGAATGGAAGCTGAACTTCCTTTTGGTTCTCCCCAAAAACGGCCTTCCTTTTTTGAACCCATTTTTAAGAAACTCGAAAAAAAAATTGGAAAATTGAAAAAAAAGTATTTTATATTTCTAAAAGTTTTAAAAGAAAGAACAAAATTTCTAAATATCTCAAAAAAAACAAAAAAATGGATTATCAAGGGCATTCCATTTTTAAAAAAAATAAAAAAAGAACTCTCAAAAGTAAATCCAATTCTATTATTTAGATTGAGAGAAATATATAAATCAAGCGAAACTAAAAAAAAAAAAGAAAAAGATTCTATAACCCGCAATCATATAATTCATAAATCCTTTAGTCGAATTCAATCTACATATTGGACAAATTTTTTACTGACAGAAAAAAAAATGAAAGATCTGACTGATAGAACAAGCACAATCAGAAATCAAATAAAAAGAATTACAAAAAATAAAAAAAAAGTGACTCCAGAAATAAATGATAGTCCTAATAAAACAAGTTATAATGCTAAAAGATTCGAATCACCAAATTGGCAAATATTAAAAAGAAGAAATACTCGATTAATCCGTAAATTACATTATTTTATAAAATTTTTCACTGAAAGGATATACGCAGATATCCTTCTATCTATTATTAATATTCCCAGAATTAATATACAACTTTTTGTTGAATCAACAAAAAAAATGATTGATAAATCCATTTACAATAATAAAAAAAATAAAAAAAGAATTAATAAAACAAATCAAAATAAAATTCATTTTATTTCGACTATAAAAAAGTCACTTTATAATATTAGTAATAAGAATTCACAGAATTTTTTTGACTTATCCTCCTTGTCACAAGCATATGTATTTTACAAAATATCACAAACACAAGTTCTTAACTTGTATAAGTTAAGATCTATTCTTCAATATCACGGAACGTCTTTTTTTCTTAAGACTTCAATAAAAGATTATTTTGGAAAACAAGGAATAATTCATTATGAATTAAGACATAAGAAACTTCGGAATTCTGGAATAAATCAATGGAAAAACTGGTTAAGAGGTCATTATCAATACCATTTATCTCAGATTAGATGGTCTAGATTAATAGCAGCAAAATGGAAAAATAGAATCAATAAATGTCGTACAATTCAAAATCAAGATTTAAACAAAGAGAATTCATATGAAAAAGACCTATTAATTCATTACAAAAAACAAAACGATTACGAAGTATATTCATTACCAAATCAAAATGAGAATTTTCAAAAATACTATAGATATAATCTTTTATCTTATAGATCTATTAATTATGAAAATAAGAGGGACCCATATATTTATGGATCACCATTCCAAGTAAATAAGAATCGAGAGAGTTTTTATAATTACAACACACATAAACATAAGGGCAAATTTTTTGATATACTAGGGGATATCCCTATCAAAAATTATTTAGGAAAAAGTGATATTATGTATATGGAAAAAAATCCGGATCGAAAATATTTTGATTGGAAAATTCTCCATTTTTGTCTTAAAAAGAAAATCGATATTGAGGCCTGGATCAAGATCGATACCAACAAGAATAAAAATACTAAAACCGGGACTAATAATTATCAAATAATTGATAAAATTGATAAAAAAGATCTTTTTTATCTTACGATTCCTCAGGATCAAGAAATCAATTCACCCAATCAA